CAAATGAATTGACTTATTCCAAAAAAGCCTTGTTCTTTGGAAGATCTATCTCGTGTCTGGTACTGCACGGTTCCACCCTGCAAGAACTCCGAATCATTCTCTTGAAGCTCATCCTCTTCATCATAAATGATCTGCTTGCCCCGAAATGACCCGGCCCAATAGTGAAATCCCAATTCATTGGGCCTTTCGATACAATCAAATAGAAAGCCCCAAGGGCGCCATATTCTAGGAGCCCAAACTATGTGATTGAATAAATCCTCCTCTATCTGTTGGGGGTCGAGGACTCCTTCCCCTTCTTCAAACTCCGATTCATATTTTTCATAGAGAAATCTTTGATCAACGATAGAACAAGATCCATTTTGAATCGTATTTAAGGGATTCCTTGGTTCGAGCCGAAGAAGCAATGTCACTCGATCATTAGCAAATTGGCTGCAATCTTTTTCTGTCCGTGAGGATCCCACCAGAGCGCCCTCTACTTCTAATAGGCCATGAACTAGATCAGAATCATTCTCAATGAGCCCATAAGAAATGATCCCATTTTTTTCATCAGGTCGGGGTAGAGACCAAAGGTCTTGAGCGACCGATCCGGCAGAACAACTCAAAAGATAAAGAAGTATCGTTAATTTATTCATGCTCGTTCCAAGTTCGAAGTACCACTTGTACAAATAAGAATCCCCCCCGTTACAGGATTTCTTCTTCATATAGATAGATATAGGATCTATAGAGCAATTACTTAGAAGTACATTTTGTGAAACAGCCCTTCCTATCTGATAGAAAAGGATCCCATGATCCTGAACCGATCTTACCTGAGATCGCAAATCCCAAGTTTGTCTATGAAGAGCAGATCTAATTATATTAGTATCTATAATAGATTTCTTTTGTATAATACTAATCGATAGGGCCTCATTGGTAAGTGCTACAAGATCTCGTACATTGAAACCCATAGTTATGGACCCGAATCCATTAGTATGGAACATTTTCTTTTCCAAGTGAAATCCCCGAGTATATGAAAGAGTGAAAAAGTGCTTTCGTTGTTGTGGAATAAGAAGCCTTCGTATCTTAATACATGTATTTAATTTATTCGGAGCTATTAGAGCGGGATCTACTTTTTGGGGAATATGAGTCGAAGCAATAACAAGAATATTTCTAGTGGAACATCTTTCACAATCCCTGGAGAGATGGTTCACTAATAGACCGAGGGATAAGTAATTCGACTCATTCACATCCAGATCATGAATGTTTGGAATCCATATTATGCAAGGAGACATTGCTTTTGCTAATTCGAATTGAAGGGTGAGATAAAATCGGTCTATTTCCGGCATCATATCCATAGGTAGCACATTCATCATAGTTAGAAGCTCCAGCTCCGTATCAAGGTCACGGTCGATATCGTCACTATTATCAATATGGTCACTATCGTCACTCTCATCAATAAAAAAACCCTTAGGTTTGTTATCCAGGAACTTGTTCAGAAATACTGTAATGAAAGGAACATAGGAGTTTGTCGCTAGGTATTTGACCAAATAGGATCGTCCAATTCCTATAGAACCTATCACTAAAATACCCCTAGGGGGGGGTAGGGCTAAGCGGAGCGAAAAGGGTTTCCCATGAGATGGGAAATGAAAACGATTAACCCCACATGGGGTTTGTGAATAAGCGATTGTCTGATAATGAGCAAGAAATATACGTCTTTCTGCTAAACAGGATGTATTCAGCTCATAATTCATTAGATACTTTTTATGAATGTCAACTAAGTATCGTAAGTAAATTGCTCCCGGTTGTTCAATCATTTGATAACCAGAGTTATTCTTTGATAAATGATCACTATGAGTCAGACTCAATAGAATTTGATCAATCCTTTTTTCTGTCGTTAAGGTAGAGAACTGAACCAAGAATTCTCTTTCTTTATCATCAATCGAATCGCTGTTCGAGACCCAGGATTCTATTTTATCATCAATCCAATCACCATTCACGTTTTTTTTTCTTATCAAGGAATAAATCGCTTTACTTGTATGACTTAGGTGTCTCGTATTTCTCGAAAAAACGATTCGATTGATGGGATTTGGTATGATACTTATGAGATCGACGAGATTCCAATATTTCTTCTTAGAACGTCTTGATTTGACCCCATAAGCGGGACCACCACCCCATAGCATGTTGCCGCCAGAAGCAGAACTCCGTATTTCTTCTAGAGAATCTCCTAATTGTTCCAGAGCAACTAGAAATAGATTCCTTAACCAGAAAGAATTCAGTTCAGATGTAGGATACCTATCCAGAAGTTTTCGCAACTCAATCATGTAGGATGGAATCATCAAAGATTTGACCTTTTCGAACTCTGTCTGTAACTCACTAGAGACTCGAGAAACAAAGAGAAGATGTGTACGAACGAGATATCCAGCAACAAGAATAAGGAAAAGGGTTGAATAGAGGAACTCCTGAACATTTAGCGATCTCAGATGTGTCGATATCAATGGTGACTCATTATTTCGATGAAGAATTTCCTCGGACAGAAGAAGATTATGTAAACACTTACTCGAAATCTCACTTATCCGATTCCATTGTGTCTTCCACAATGGAATCGGAAGAATTCGCCATGATATATCTGATCCATGCATAATATCATGAAAAATGGATACAAATTTTTGGCTACTACTTAGTATTAGTATCGGCAATAGGTCTGAAAAAGTATCTAAAAATATGAAATTTAGATATTTGTACCCTGTCGAAGTAAGGAACCACGGTATATATGTTAGGAATAGATTCCATTTTGAGAGAGTTGAAAAAGCACTATCTCGTTGAAAGGTTCTATACATATGCCCTTTCTCAAGGCATTTTTTTAGACAAGGACTCCGTTTTTTCCTCTTTTCGGATGTTAAATATTTCTCAGAACATGGAGTGTGAATCAAACCCATGTTTGAATTGAAATTGAGATACTGATGCAAGTTCTTCCCTTCTGAATCAGGTAGATTCATATCTGAACGAGGTTGACAATAAGTTCTTTCAAAATTGACTCTTTGTCCCTCTGTTAGAGGTGTTCCAGAAATGTCTGCGATCGAGTAAATAGCTCTACGAACGAATGGATCGGATCGAATTGGAAAATGGAAAGATTTGTACAAGTTATACCCTTCGTCACCACTTTGCGGAAAATCGTTAGGTATCAATATGTTAGATACCTGTGACTCGATTGGTGAAATAGTACCTCTCTCCAGAAAAGCATGTTTTTTTTTACCGTCACACAAAGAAAAAATGTTGTTGCGAATGAACAAGATATTGAGGAATTGTCTACACGTAAAATCATAATTATTGATACAGGCCTTTTCCACATAAAAAGGGAATTTGTTGTTACAATAGAAGCAGAAGTGATATCGATTATTCAAGAATCGAAGTCGATTTGCTTTATAAAAAGAGGATATCGATGAACTTCTATGAAATGGTTTCACGGGATTCAGCCAATTGTCTTGATCGTGGGATATCATTGATAAATAGGAATCCGTGTTATCAAAAGATTTCCTTCGATTCTTTCTAGTATGGAATGAGTCAATCATCCACTTTGGTATCTTATTGAACAAAAATGGTGATATTGTTTCTCCATTGATCAAGAATTTCGATTTTTGGGAAGTATCATGGTCATCCAATAAGAAGGGTTTCCATTTTTTCAAATGAACGATTTGAAGACCTATTGATTCTAACAACTGATTACAGAGTGGATCACTCGGACCTTTCAATTCATAGATATGGATCTCGGACCTATGAATGGGGATACTCCCGAAACTCACAAAGAAAAAAGGAAGTGAGTTAGACAAAAAGAAAAGAAACTTGGACAAAAAAAGAAGTAACTTGGACAAAAAGAAACAAAGTGACTTAGACAAATCTTTTTTGTCGATAACCTCAGAACAATCAATCGAATATTGATTAATACGTAATCGATCGAACACCACTTGAAAATGGCTATTCTGCTCAGAAATGAAATGTTCCAAATGTTCCTGGAGATTCTTGCTCCCATTGGACCATTTGTATCTATATGCATTAGGATCCCGATTCATGGATCTCTCGATTCGAGAAATAAAAAAAAGAGGATCGAACCATCTCTTCTGACTCTTTTTCCAATTTGATAAATGTTGGTTGATCGTGTATTTCATTATCGTTCTATGATTCAGAGTCTCATTTCCTATTTGATACCTTTGAATTCCATATTCGAAGTTGCGATCGAATAGATTCTTTTTAATCAATCGATTTAATACATTTCTTATGTACCCATAGGTGCTATATTGGATTTGAATCAGATTTCGGATCAATCTATATTGATTGACTGCCTCCATTATGTTCTTGCTAGCAAAGACCACTATTTTTGGCTTTGGATCTTCCAAATCATTCCCGCAAGAGGTCCGGACCCATTTTTTTATGATCCTTCGATAAAAATATTCATTCTCTTCATAAAAAAGAGGAGGTAGAACCAATAAAGATTTTTTTTTCGATTCATCCCTGGAGTTGAATACCTCATTCAAGAATTGTTTTTGATCCAATCCGGAGGAATCAATAGAAAAGGCAAATCCCTTATGATACACCAGATCCGGCTCGGTTATTGATAGAGTGAATAGATCTGCCATTTCTTGAAATCTCTCTTCTGATTCAAAATCGTGGTGTAACGTGTATCCCCCCCTGTTCCGGTCATGGAATAGATGAAATAAACCAAAAAACGGATTTTTGTTCAAGAATGAAATCTTATTGGAACCGTCCAGTTCATCCTTCGGAACCATATCACATCCTGGATTTGATGAAATAGGATGAATTGAGACGGTATTTTGTAAATACATAATTATCTTGAATATATTAACTATTTCTTTCTTTTCCGATCGCCTGGAAAGAACAAAAGAAACATCTTGTTCTTTCTTCAACAATTTCTGATCTCTAGTGGACCTCTCAGTAGGATTCGATCCCAGATGACGTTCTGACCATCTGTCAGAGAAAAAAGAACGGTTGGCTCTTGGCAGATGATTATTCATCTGCTTCTCACGTTCCATGAATAGTCGGCACATTGAGGAATATCCAGAACGGCATTTAGGGAATCGCTCCGATTCTATCTCTGTTCGTTCCGTTTGAAGAAAGGAAGGATCCCAACAAAGAATCGATCTTTCTTTTAGTTGTTGAATCTCTCTTTGATTGATCAATGTGTGATATTTCGAATCCTCATTCCTAATGGAATCGAAATGATCCCTGGATTGATCACAAGATCCTTTCAATTGGCTAGAATCCGTTACTTGAATGAAACTAGATCTCATGGAATCATATTGAATATTTGATGATACATTCCGTACCTTGCTAAAAAACCGATCCTTGTTTACCAACGACACATTGTCTAACCAAATCCAATTCTCTCTCGATATGTTCCTCAAAAAATCCGATTCATGCAGATTCTTACCCCAACTAACGAAGAGATCTTGGCGGAATTGCCACATATGAAATTGAGCACCATTTTGCAAAGAAATAGCCCGCTTGTTTCTCAAGAAGAGATGGGAAATATGCTCAATATCATTTGATTGAATAGTTGACCCAGCCTCTTGTTGTTTGACGAAACCCTCCACTTCAATTGGTATTTTTTCACGAAAAGCAAACATGAGATAATAAATCCAGTCTTTCGCTAAGATTTCGAATAGCTGTCCCGAATTCAAGTTGATTATGTTTCGCCTCTTCCTCGGAGAAAGACGATCAAACAATTCCCAATCATGGTCCCTGCGGATCGGATCATCCATATAATATACAAACAGAAACTCCAGATATTTGATCTCTTTCTCTTTGAATGATATCTCAATTTCAGCGACGGTTTCATTAGATATTTTACAACTAGAAACTCTCTTTTTTCCGATCCAGTTCCTCCACCACCGCGAACCCCAGTTAGATTCAGGCATGATACACTTTTTAGTTATTGGGAGAACCCGAGTACTCTCTTTTTGGTCCAGGAAAGAGCTCTCGGAGATCTTTTTTCCTTTTGGAAGATACAGGAGCGGAACAATAAACCTATTGATATTGGAAGACTCAAAAGATTCTTCCAATGTATCATTTCCGGGTCCAATGGAATTCATAGGTATAGGAAGAAGCCCTGTCAAATAGAGATTTTTTCTTTCGACCATCTTTCGATTGTTAATACGATATAGAAGGACCGCTACTACAAAGAGTACTATACCCTTGATCGTGAAATATCGATTGCTTGTTGAACGCTGTGAATTGCGTGAAAGTAGGATACTCCAAATTCGGGAGTCCAAGAGTTTTATAAAACTCTCTTGATGGAAAAAAATGTGAATGAAAGATCCCGCTGAATTGAATTGGGTCCATGAATCTAATAAAGAGTGAGAATTCTTGATCTCTCTCAATATCTCTCTCAATTCGAAAATCCAGGATTTGAATTGATGTCCTTTCATCGAATCCTCCTAAATTGCATTGATTTATCCGAAAGATTTCACTTCAATTGGAATTTGGTTATTCACCATGTACGAGGATCCCCGCTAAGCATCCATGGCTGAATGGTTAAAGCGCCCAACTCATAATTGGCGAATTCGTAGGTTCAATTCCTACTGGATGCACGCCAATGGGACCCCCCTCCAATAAGTCTATCGGATTTTTGTTCAAGAATGAAATCTTATTGGAACCGTCCAGTTCATCCTTCGGAACCATATCACATCCTGGATTTGATGAAATAGGATGAATTGAGACGGTATTTTGTAAATACATAATTATCTTGAATATATTAACTATTTCTTTCTTTTCCGATCGCCTGGAAAGAACAAAAGAAACATCTTGTTCTTTCTTCAACAATTTCTGATCTCTAGTGGACCTCTCAGTAGGATTCGATCCCAGATGACGTTCTGACCATCTGTCAGAGAAAAAAGAACGGTTGGCTCT